ATACTACACCGCTGCTTAATTCCTTAGTGGATCGGCTCTATTACATAAGCAGATTCCTAAATTTTGCCCCATATTATGGGATAAGTAAGCAGTTTTTTTTAGTTGTATCGACCCAGTCGCTCACTAATGGATCTTTACGGTGCTTTCTCTATCAATTTGGGAACTTTATCCATAGAGTAGTAGTATAGGCCATACTTTCTTCCTATTTTGATTCTCGTGAAGTGTCCTTCCTTCCTACAGCTGATAGGGCAAAATCGTTGTTTTGACGATCCCTATGTAGAAAGCCCTTTTTCTAGTATTTACTAGAAAATTTGATCCTTTCTTTTTTTTTTCTTCTTTCTATAGTGGAGATAGTCGCACGTAATGACAGATCACGGCCATATTATTAAAAGCTTGCGGTAAGAAGGGGTTTCGTTCTAGTGCCCGGAAATAATATTCCAAAGCCTTTGTATGCTCTCCATTGCTTGTGTGTATAAGGCCTATATTATAGAGTATATAACTTCGATCATAGGGATCAATTTCTAGTCGCGTAGCTTCATAATAATTCTGCAAAGCTTCCGCATAATTTCCTTCGGATTGAGCCAACATCCGTTACGGTCGTTCATTCTATTCAAAAAATCTCCGTTCCAAAACCGTACATGAGGTTTTCATCTCATACGGCTCCTCCCTTCTGTACATAGTACTAAGCGAAATAATCTATAGAATAAAAATAGAATTAGTCCCATCTTATTATGAACCGAAAGGGGCTGGTATTTTTCCAAGAAATCTCTAGCCAACCTTCCCGCAAGAGGTTTTTCTTAACACCAATGAATTCTATTAATGCTAGAGGAAAACGATAGCTCCAAGAATTTCTTTGTTCTCAACGCCTCCTATTTAGAGGAATTAGCCACTTCAACGATCTTTGATGGTTATAGGGGTATCCAAAGTACAAACCTGATGGTTGTTTGTTATCCCAACCATTCTTCCCAGCCCTGATACCGATCAGGAAAGGGCTAATTTCTAACAAAGTTTTTCTCTTGTTGATTCCTATTTCTAGGTGTAGTGCTTTTCTCCCCTATGCTGCCTATTGGTACTAGTAGAGTAGGATTGGCCTGTAATACAGAACCTATCCTGTAGGTGTAACCTTTCGCTCAATACTCAAATCTACAATTGAAGCATCTGAGGCCGCATCAATCGAGGATACACGACAGAAGGAATTGTTAGTTCACCTCACCTTCCCCAAGCGTGGGTTTCCTTTACTAATTTTGTTCTCTCTATGCGAACCCCCTCTCTTTCTCGTAAGACTGAGGTGTAGGTAGGGCTAAAAAAAAACAAAAAAAAAAGAGTCAAATCGCACCATCTCTATAATAAGTAAATGCCCTTTTTTCCCCTGAGGTTGTCGGAATTATTCGCAATAAAATATTGGCTACAATTGAAGAGGTCTTATCAATGAAATTTCCATTTATACGGGATCTAGGCATAATTCCCAACCCATTCTATATAGAATTGTTTTCATTTCTTCACAAAATAACATAAAAACAAACACATTCGATTCTTATAAATCGATCGATCCATATGCTCTAAATGGATAAGAGAGGTATGGATTTTCCGCTCAGCTCAAATTATCTCCTTTTCCTTCTGTTTGGACAAGAAGAGATATGAAATATTTGACTAAGATTGGATTTCATTCCACTTTTCTATTTCTCAACAATAACTTCTCTCATCAGCTATTTCGCGTTTTCAAAGTCATTAATTGTCTCATACCCTTTTTTAGATTTCGATTGTATGGCGTAGCGTACCTTATGCAAACAGAATTCTAGGGTTCCTCTATTTTATTATGGAATAAGAAGAATTCTTCCATTCTCTTTTTCTTTGGTTTGGGGAAAACCCAAACTAAAACTTTTCGAGGGAGCGGAATTCCTAGTAAAAAAATCCTGGATCCTTCCACTTAGATGAAAAGGAATTTTTCCAATAGAACCATGGAACCCCCGAGCCGTTGTGGTTGTACCTGTACTGCAGGAATAGGAAAACTCGCTATTCACTTAGTTTATTTTCCATAATAAGATTATGTAGGAGAGATGGCCGAGCGGTTCAAGGCGTAGCATTGGAACTGCTATGTAGACTTTTGTTTACCGAGGGTTCGAATCCCTCTCTTTCCGTTTCTCTTAATTGATCAACGTTAACGATCACAATGTATCAAATCAAATAACAATTTATTCCAGCAATAATACCTTTATTTAATAGAAATTTTTTCTAGTAAATTACTGTGGTATGTAAAATACACATAGAGGAAAGAACAAAAAAGAAAAAAAGATCCTAGGGTTAATCCATTTATGCTAGTTGAATGGGAAAATACGAATTAAGGGCCTTAGGTCGATTTAGTTCGGGGAAAGGGGAAGGGGAAGAAAATTCTATGAACTTTTCCTTTTTTCGTTAAGTTCAAGTCTGACGAGAGTAATATTCTACAACTAACAACTCATTTATTTTGAGACCGACCCACTTCCTATCTAGGATTTTTTTAACTAGTCCTTTATATTGCAATGTGTCAATCGTCAAATGCTTTGGCAATTTCCCCGGGTCGGATGAAGCAATAGAATTTTGAATCAGACGTTTTGATCTTTGGTTATCCTTCGTAGTAATAATATCTCGGGGTTTGCAACGAAAACTTGGTATATCGACTATACGACCATTAACTAAAATATGTCTATGGTTAACTAATTGCCGGGCCCCAGGAATGGTTGAAGCCATACCCAATCGAAAAAGGATATTATCCAAACGCATTTCAAGTAATTGTAGTAAAACCTGACCTGTTGACCTTTTTGCTTTTCCAGCGATATGTACATATCTAAGTAATTGTCGTTCTGTCAGACCATAATGAAAACGCAATTTCTGTTTTTCTTGAAGACGAATACGATATTGCTCTTTTTTCCCAGAATGGAATTTCTTTTTCAGATTACTTCCGGATTTAGGTGTTTTTCTAGTGAGTCCTGGTAAAGCTCCCAGACGGCGTATTTTTTTTAAACGAGGTCCTCGATAACGGGACATGAAGACTCCTTGTTTATTTTATTGAAATTTCATTTTACACAATTAATTTCATTGTATTTACATTACAGAATACATCAAAATTAAAACTGAATTAAACTAAAGGATAAACAGAGTAAAATCTACTAAAGTACCACAAAAAATGGAATTTCATCAACATCTGGATTTTTTGTATATATATTATTTATTTTATTGTTTTGTATCTAGCAAAATTGTAAGGTAGAACCACATAATAGATCCTGGATTCTCCATTTAATTCGGAGAAAAAGAGAGATTCTTGTTCATGGAACATCGATATAGAAAAAAGCCGACTATCGGATTTGAACCGATGACCCTCGCATTACAAATGCGATGCTCTAACCTCTGAGCTAAGTGGGCTTACATAACAGAAATAGTGTAACAAATAGAAATATGTATAGTATAGGAAATCCGTAAAATGTCAGATCTTAATTATTAATCTTAGCTATTAACTAGTTCGAAATTGGAAGTTCTACTTAGAAAAAAATACTAGAACTTCATAAAGATAAAGTTAACTTGATATGCTTAACTGGAGGATATCCTTAAATAGGATTATAGAAATTTTTGAACTTTCTTTTTATTTCTCTAATTCACAAATTGATTTTTCTAATAGAATAGAATCTATTCCAATTTCTATATTGAATTTGATTTCAGATATTTTCAATTTGATATGGCTCGGATGAGTAATCTAATACATAGAAAAGAATAATATATATGATGAAAGATATAATAAAGAGAAAATGCGAATTTCTTGGCATTTTCATTCGATCATTATAGATATAGACATTTTTTGAGATATTTTGTTTTTTTTGTTATTTCTTAATAATTTAATGATTAATATTTCACTAAGGAGAACATAGAATCATAGCAAATGAAATTGCTAATTCTGATTAGAAAAAAAAGAATGAATATCAAGCGTTATAGTATGATTTTGAATACTCTAAAAAAGAAAGGCGGGGGGGGGTGGGGGAGAGAAAAACTTTGGGATATATTGATTCGGATTGAATTGCAAATACATCAACGATAGAATCAATTCAATTCTGAATTGCAATAAGCAGGGTCTGTCAAATAGAGACGAACTGCTAGACTACGTCGAGTAATGAATTCAACGATTCCAAAAAAAACTAAGAGATGGATGAAATTACACAAGGAATCCAGGTCTCAATCAAAGAAAAGGAAAATGGGGATATGGCGAAATCGGTAGACGCTACGGACTTGATTGTATTGAGCCTTGGTATGGAAACCTGCTAAGTGGTAACTTCCAAATTCAGAGAAACCCTGGAATTAAAAAAGGGCAATCCTGAGCCAAATCCGTGTTTTGAGAAAACAAGTGGTTCTCGAACTAGAATCCAAAGGAAAAGGATAGGTGCAGAGACTCAATGGAAGCTGTTCTAACGAATCGAGTTGATTACGTTGTGTTGGTAGTGGAACTCTCTCTAAATTTAGAGAAAGTAAGGGCTTTATACATCTAATACACACGTATAGATACTGACATAGCAAACGATTAATCACGGAACCCATATCATAATATAGGTTCTTTATTCTTTTTTAGAATGAAATTAGGAATGATTATGAAATAGAAAATTCTGAATTTTTTTAGAATTATTGTGAACCCATTCCAATCGAATATTGAGTAATCAAATCCTTCAATTCATAGTTTTCGAGATCTTTTAAAAAGTGGATTAATCGGACGAGGATAAAGAGAGAGTCCCATTCTACATGTCAATACTGACAACAATGAAATTTCTAGTAAAAGGAAAATCCGTCGACTTTATAAGTTGTGAGGGTTCAAGTCCCTCTATCCCCAAACCCTCTTTTATTCACTAACTATAGTATTTATCCTCTTTTTTTCTTTTTATCAATGGGTTTAAGATTCATTAGCTTTCTCATTCTACTCTTTCACAAAGGAGTGCGAAGAGAACTCAATGGATCTTATGCTGCTATTCATTGAATAGATTTCT